GTTCCTTTATAGAGTCCCTTTTCAAAAGATTATCCTTGTCTTTGTTTATGTTTCGGGTTGGAACAAATTACTATAATTCGTCCCCTCCTACGGATCAGTCGACATTTTTCACAAATTTTACGAACGGAGGCCCTTATTTTCATATTTGTTATTCCTTAACTTAATTTCGAATGTACTTATTGGAAGAAAATAAGTTTCTTGAAAATTTTGAACTGTGAATTGTATCCTCATGAAAGGAATGTTGCAAAACCTCCTAATCATTCGAATCCTTATTGTCTAATCATTCGAATCCTTATTGTGGAGTCTATAAACTATACGCCCTACATTTGAATCATAACGACTTACTTCAATTTGGATTCTATCTCCAGGTGTACACGTATAAAACTGTGTCGAACCCTTCCTGAAACAGAACTGAAAATCTGACTTGATTATTTAAACGAACCCGGAGCATACCATTTGGAAGTGCTTCAGTAATTAAACCTTCCTGAATCCATTCATTTTTGTTCTTTCATTCCAGGCAAACCCCCCTTGAAGTATCAACTAATGTAGGAGGAGTGATATTAGACAACTTGTCTTTTTTTCGTTTTTTTTTTTCACAAATCAAATAGGAAGTTCCAGATACAATTCGGATAGCAGAAAGATTACCATATATAACACAAAATTTCTCCGCCGATTCTTTCTAGTCGAGCCTCCCGGTCTGTCATTATACCCCGAGAAGTAGAGAGAATTACAATCCCCATCCCGTCTAAAATTCTAGGAATTCGTTGATAGTTAGAATAGATTCGGAGACCAGGTCGACTGATTCGTTTTAAATTTAAAATAGTTCTATATGGTCTTTTCCTATTCCTTCTATGGCGTAGGGTTAAAACCAAAAAAGATTTGTTGTTTTCCACAAGTTTCCTTACGTTTTCGAGAAAACCCTCTCGTAAAAGTATTTTAACAATGTTTTCGGTGATATTAGTAGACGCTATTCGAACCATTCCTTTTCTATCCATGTCAGCATTTCGTATAGAAGTTATTATGTCAGCAATAATGTCCTTACCCATGATAAACTTAAATTATTGTTACTTCCCAATTTTGATATAATCAGCATGTTCTTTTTATTTATGAAAATTATGAAAAGTATATGCGTGAGACATAATCTACTAATTTATCTATTTTAATTAAATACTATCACTCTATCGTGATCTCATCTTATAATACTTCAGGTGCTAATGAAACTATTTTAGTAAAATTTAACTGTCTCAATTCCCGGGCGATCGCGCCAAAAACTCGAGTTCCTTTTGGATTTCCTTCTTGATCAATGACAACTGCAGCATTGTCATCATATCGTATTATCATACCGTTGTCACGCTTGAGTTCTTTACAAGTACGTACAATTACAGCTCTGATCACTTCTGATCTTTCTAGAGGCGTATTTGGTACTGCTTCCTTGATCACAGCAACAATAACGTCACCAATATGAGCATATCGGCGATTACTAGCTCCTATGATTCGAATACACATTAATTCTCGGGCCCCGCTGTTGTCTGCTACATTCAAATGGGTTTGAGGTTGAATCATATCATTTTTTGAATCTGTTTTTTTAATGTAAAGTAAAGCAAAGGACGAAGTCAAAAAAAAAAAAAGAAAACCTGCAATTGTTTTTTTTATACCCAAGACTTCTTTCCTTTGGTTCTACATTCCTATCCAGAAATAATGAATTGAGTTCTTATAGGCATTTTCGACGCCGCTATTGAAATAGCCTTGCGAGCTATATTTTCGGCTACTCCACCCATTTCATAAAGTATTCGACCCGGTTTAACGACGGCTACCCAATATTCGGGGGATCCTTTCCCCGAACCCATACGGGTTTCCGTGGGTCTTACTGTAACAGGTTTATCTGGAAATATACGTACCCATATTTTTCCACCGCGGCGTACATTTCGTGTCATTGCGCGTCGCCCTGCTTCGATTTGTCTAGATGTGATCCAAGCGGGTTCAAGTGCTTGAAGAGCATATCTACCGAAACAAATATGATTACCTCGATAAGATATTCCTTTCATTCTTCCTCTATGTTGTTTACGGAATCTTGTTCTTTTGGGGTTATAGTTGATGGTTCTTTCTCAATTCCATCTCTACTACAGAACTGGACATGAGAATTTCTTCTCATCCAGCTCCTCGCGAATGAAACGGAAACGACTAAAAAAGATTTTATCAAGATATACATATATTTAATAAAGAATATACAGAATCATAGGATTCTTTGAAATTTCATCTAATTAATCTATGCGAAATTTGTATATCGTTTTTAGATCTATAGATCTAAAATTAAACACGTATTCTATTTATAGATAATGTCAATGTCGTTTTTTTTTATAACATTATAACAAATCTTTATTTTGTTTTGTCTTTAATTTATCAATCTAATAAAATAAAACTTTCGCGGGCGAATATTTACTCTTTCAATATCTATTTCAGTTGTAGGGTTAGTCCACAAGCTCTCTGAATAAAAGAACAG